CTTGAAGAATTCCAAAAGGACCCGCGTATTCAGGTCCAATACGTTGTTGTACTCCCGCAGATATTTGTCTTTCTAACCACACAATTACCAGCACTCCTATTATGATTCCAAATACAGGAGTAAAAATAGGAATAAGTAACCATATGAGCCCATAAACCTCTTTTAAGGATTCCGATCTGGAAAAAGAATTGATAGCTTGTACTTTTATCGTATCAATTATCATTTCAACGATCAACTTCTCCCATAATAATATCTATACTACCTAGTATTGTCATAATATCGGCCAATTTCATTTTTTTAACTAGCTGAGGAAGAATTTGCAAATTGATAAAACCAGGTGGACGAATTTTCCATCTCCAGGGAAAAACACTCCGATCTCCTACCAGAAAAATTCCCAATTCCCCCTTGGGGGCTTCTACTCTCACATAAAGTTCTTGTTTAGACAATTCAAAAGTGGGCGAAGGTTTCTTACTAATGAATCGATAATCAAAATCATTCCATTCAGAATCCTTTGTTTTATCAAAACGCCGTACCTCTAAATTCTCATAAGGCCCTCCGGGAATTCCTTCCAGGGCTTGTTGAATAATTTTGATGGATTCCACCATTTCACCGATTCGGACTAAATAACGGGCTAGTGAATCTCCCTCTTTTTGCCATTGTACTTCCCAATCAAATTCGTCGTAAGACTCATAATGATCAATTTTACGAAGATCCCACGGAATTCCGGAAGCTCGTAGCATTGGTCCCGATAAACCCCAATTTATTGCTTCCTCTCCACTAATAATACCCACCCCTTCAACTCGTTCCAAAAAAATAGGATTACGCGTAATAAGCTTTTGATATTCAGTAACCCCTGTTAAAAAATAATCACAGAAATCCAAGCATTTATCTATCCAGCCATAAGGTAGATCAGCAGCCACCCCTCCGATACGGAAATAATTATGCATCATTCGCATACCTGTGGAAGATTCGAATAGGTCATATATCAATTCCCTCTCTCGGAAAATATAGAAGAAAGGGGTCTGCGCACCGATATCTGCCATAAAAGGGCCAAGCCATAACAAATGAGAAGCTATACGACTCAGTTCTAGCATAATTACTCTAATATAGCTCGCTCTTTTCGGTACTTGGATATTTCCCAACTGTTCTGGTCCATTTACCGTTATTGCCTCTGTAAACATAGTAGCTAAATAATCCCAACGTGTTACATAAGGAAGATATTGTATAATTGTTCGATTTTCCGCAATTTTTTCCATTCCTCTGTGTAAATAACCCAATACGGGTTCACAGTCAATAACATTTTCCCCATCTAGAGTAATGATGAGTCGAAGAACACCGTGCATTGATGGGTGTTGAGGACCCATATTGACTATCATGAGGTCTTTTCTTGTAGTCGGTACAGTCATATATTTTTTCCCCGATTCATTATTCCACGAATTGCTGAAAACAAAATGAAGTTCATTAAAAATAATAATTAATATTTATAATTCTAATTATTATTATTATAAATATTATAAATAAATAATAAATAAAAAAAAAAAATGAACTTAACGAGTTTTTGGCTCCCGAATATCCAATTGACTAATTAATTCTTTATAGCGTACTCTATTTTTCTTTGACAAATAAGCCAGGAGTCGTTGACGTTTTCCCAGAATTTTACGTAGACCTCTCTGAGATAAATAGTCTTTTCTGTGCAATTCCAAATGGGAAGTAAGTCTACGTATCTTATTGGTGAAACTGAATACTTGAAATTCAACAGACCCCCTATTTTCTTTTTTTTCTTCTTGCGAAATAACTGAAATGAATAAATTTTTAACCATAACAAAAAATTCTGCGTCCCTTTTTCTTTATTTACATTACAAATATAGATTTTACTAATCAGTAATAATAATGCCAGTCATTTTAATTTGTTATACACAATAATCGGGATTTATTCGTATACTTCTTTTTTTTTTAATTCACTTAACTTAATTGATAATCAATACAATTTTTTTTTTTTTTTCAATTTTATTCAAATATAGATAAAAAATTTTTAACCTACAAAAGAGAAGAATTTTGACCTAAGATAAGAAGATTATGACGACTCATTACTTACTAGATAGAATTGCTAAGATCAAGGTCAGGTAATCAGTATCATGTACCATAATCTAATATAACAACATAAGGCTGTATATATTTGTTTGTGTTCATATACCATGTCAGAGATGCCGCTTGATCCATGTAATGTAAATGTATCATCAACTAATTATCAATCGTGGATACATATGTATCCTTGACATAATGAAACGACTACCATTATTGGTATCAAACCAATAGCGATTCATACAAGCAAAATCTTCGAATCGATAATTTGGCCAAAGAAATAATTTGAACTTAATAAATCGATTTGTATCTACATCAAGATACTTATCCTCATAAAAAAATTGACCACAGCGCTTTACATTGTTCCCATTGCAAAATACTTGATTTCTATCCCCAACATTGACATTTCTTGAATTGAAACAAATGAGAATTCTCAATTCTCTACGACGTCTAGGAGATAAAAAATTATCAGGAACAATAAAATCATAAAAATTATCGTTTCTATTCCCATTTTCGTGTCGTGCAATGGATTCATTAAGACCATTCTTATCAACATTTCTTTTTTCTTGGTATCTTCTATTAGTTTGGCGCTTACTCTTATGCACCCGTGAAATAGCTATGGTTTGGTACATGATAAATTGTCCGTCCCATTTTATGGATAGCCGAGCTGGTTCAATAATCAATAGTCCCCTTTTTATCAATTTTGTAAGAGTTGTAGACTTCGGAATCAGCATTACATCCAAACTTATTTCGTCCCTTTGAATAGAGGATATAGCAATTTCCTTTGGATTTCTCAATCTAAGGAGTAGGCAATATACCTTGATATTATTTAGTATTTTTTGATTAAAAGCATTATCCCATTTCAATTGAAAAAGAAAATATCTTTTCAGGAAGAAATCTAGTTCCGCTCCTATCATGGATTTATTTTTATTTTTGCTTTTTTGAATGTATGATCCCCGATAATCTTCTTTAACATTTTTTTTTTTCGATGGATCAGATCCAATATTTTTGTTATTTTGTGCATATGATCCAAGATCTCCTTGGACTGGCTGTTGTTTTTCTTCGTGATTTTTATTCTCTAATTCAAATTCAAGAGATTTTTTTGGATTATATAATCTATCTTTTTTTTTCTTTGCGTTGATATTTTGACTAATGTTTTTATTTATATTCAATTTAAAAAGAAGTAAATTGATTGGTATGATCCACGGTTGAATCTTATATGTATTATAAAGTGACACAAATTCTGGTAAAAACCAAAGTTCTAGATTTGATATCGGACAATTTAGGATTTCTTCATTCATTCCCATCCAGTCCAAAAATGTTTTTGTTTGATTGGTTGGGCAGATTTGTTTATGAATCGGGGGATTCATAAACACTTTCTTATCCATTTTTTTTTTATCCATTTTATCAATTATTTGATAATAATTAGTCCGAGTCTTAGTATTTTTATTAATGTTGGCGCTGGCCCCGATATCTCTATTTCTCCATTCCTCAATATCGATCTTTTTTCTAAGACAAAAATTAATAGTTCTCCAATCAAAATATTTTCTATCCGGATTTTTATCCCTATCAATAATAGAATCTTCTCGTAGATAGTTTCCAAGATCTATATCTCTCGGCAAATAAAAAAGTTCGGGATTATAATTATTGTAATTATAGGAAATCCTTTTTGCCTGGTTTACTTGGAATGGCGACCCATAAATATATGAACCTTTCTTATCTTCATAATTCAGATATTTATTTGATAAAAGATCATATTTGTAGTTTTTTAATTTATCTTTTTGGTTCGGTAATGAATTTACTGCATATGCATAATTGTTTTCTTTCTTGTAATGAATTAATTGGTCTTTTTCATATGAATAAAAATTGGTTGAGTTTTTATTTTGAACCATCAAATTTTGATTGATTCTATTCCGCCAATTTTGCGGTACTAATCTAAACCATCTAGTCTGAGATAAATTGTATTTATAGTGATCATTACCCATTAACCAGCTTTTCCATTCATTCATTTTAAAACCGCTAAGTTTATTATACCTTGATTCGAAATAAAATATTCCGTGTGTTCCAAAAAAATCTTTTTTTATTCTATCCTTAATAAAAGGAATTGTTCCGTGATATTGAAATAAAAATTTCAAGTAATGCTTGTTGATAACTTGGGCTTGTGATAATTTGAAAAATACATATGCCTGTGACAACGAAGAAAGGTCACAAAAAATCTGCGAATTTTTATTTCTAATATTAGAAATAAACTTTTTTATAGTCGAAATAAAATAAATTTTATTTTTTTTATTTTTATCAATATAAAATCCTTTTTTATTTGTTTCATCATTGGAATTATCCGTTATTTTGTTTTTTAATTGAAGTAAAATTTTTACATGTATTCTGGGAATATTAATGATACGTAAAAAAATATCTTTGTATATCCTTTCAATAAACAAATAAAAAAAATAGTGATATTTGCGCATTAGTCGAGCACTTCTTCTTTTTAATATCTGCCAAATCTTTTTTGGTGATTCTAATCTTTTATCATCACAATTTGTTTCGTTAGGACTAATGTTTATATACGTAGTTATAAATATATTTTTTTTTTCTTTTGTTATTTTTTCGATTTGATTTCTGATTGTATTTGTCTTATCAGCCAGATCTTTCATCTTTTTTTCTGTCAGTGAATAATTTGTCCAATCTGCAGATCTAATTCGAATGGACGATTCATGATTTATATGATTACTTATTAGTGATTTTTTTTTTTTTGTATTCGATTCATATACTTCCCTCAATCCAAATAATGGAATTAGACTTGCTTTTTTAAGTTCTTTCATTATTCTTTTTATAAATCGAACTATTTTTCTAACCCATCTTGTTTTTTCTTTTGATACTTTTCGAAACCATTTTGCTCTTTCGTTTATAATTTTTAGGGC